CCGAACTTCATCTGGGTTCGAATCCTACTGAGAGGTCCGATCCTAAATTGTTGAAGAAACAACACGAGGTTTCTTTTGTCTCTTCCAGGCGATCCGAACAGAAAGAAATAGTGGATCTATTCAAGATCATTCCGTATTTACAAAAGACCATCTCAATTCATCCTCTTTCATCAGATCCGGGATGTGAAATGGTTCCGAAGGATGAACCGGATCTGGACAGTTCCAATAAGATTTCATTCTTGACCCAAAATCCATTTTTTGATTTCTTTCATCTATTCCATGACCGGAGCAGGGTGGGGTACACGTTACACCACGATTTTGAATCAGAAGAGAGATTTTTCAAAATAGCAGATCTACTCATTCTATCAATCACCAAGCCGGATCTGGTGTATAAAAGGGTATTTTTTCCTTTTTCTGAGGCGCAGAGGCGTTTTCAATTTCAAGGAGTGTTCGATCGATATCATCATCATCGAGATCGCTTACGTATTCATCGATTTCGCTATCGATTCCGTATTCATCTGAATCGATTCCGTATTCATCGATCTCGATTCCGTATTCATCTGACTCGATTCCGTATTCATCTGACTCGATTCCGTATTTCTCTGAATCGAGATCGATTCTGGATTCCTCTGAATCGATTCCGTCTTCATCTGAATCGATTCTGTAGTCATCTGAATCGATTCCGTCTTCATCTGAATCGATTCTGTAGTCATCTGAATCGATTCTGTAGTCATCTGAATCGATTCTGTAGTCATCTGAATCGATTCTGTAGTCATCTGAATCGATTCCGTATGAATCCGACTCAATATTTGATTGATTGGGCCGAGTTTATGGTCAAACTGTCGAAGTCACATCCCTTTTTGACGAAGTCCCCTCGTTTCCTTTTGTCAAAGGCATCTTTATTTTTGTCGAATTCACTTCCCTTTTGGTCGAAGTCACTTCTCTTCTTTTTGTCGAAGTCACTTCTCTTTTTGTCCTTTTTGTCGAAGTCACTTCCTTTTTTCTTTTTGAGTATCGGAAGTCCCCCCATTCCTGGGTCTGAGATCCCTATCTATATCTATGAATTGAAAGGGCCGAATGATCCACTCTGCTTGGATGATCATGATCCTTCCAAAAAATCGAAATTCTCGATCAATGGAGGCACACTCTCACCCTTTTTGTTCAATAAGACAAAATGGATGATTGACTCATTCCCTACTCGAAAGAATTGCAGGAACAATTTGGATAACACGGATTCCTATTTCTCAATGATATCCCACGATCGAGACAATTGGCTGAATCCCGTGAAACCATTTCATCGAAGTTCCTTGATATCTTCTTTTTCTAAAGCCAATCGACTTCGATTCTTGAATAATCCACATCACTTCTGGTTCTATTGTAACAAAAAATTCCCTTTTTCTGTGGAAAAGGCCCTTCTCAAGAATTCGGATCTTACGTATGGACAATTCCTCAATATCTTGTTCATTCGCAACAAAAGATTTTCTTTGTGCGTCGGTAAAAAAAAACATGTTTTTTTGGAGCGAGATACGATTTCACCAATCGAGTCACAGGTATCTAAGATATTCATCCCTAAGGATTTGCCACAAAGTGGTGACGAAACGTCTAACTTGTACAAATCTTTCCATTGTCCAATTCGATCCGATCCATTTGGTGGTAGAGCTATTTATTCGATCGCAGACATTTCTGGAACACCGCTAACAGAGGGACAAATAGTCCATTTTGAAAGAACGGATTGTCCACCTCTTTCAGATATGAATCTATCTGATTCCGAAGGGAAGCAGTATCTCAATTTCAATTCAAACATGGGTTTGATTCACACTTCCTGGGCTGAGAAATCCAAAAAGAGAAAAAAACGGAGTCTTAGGGTTAAGAAACGGGAGATGGATAGAACCCTTCAACGAGAGCGTGCTTTTTCAAATCTCTCAAAATGGCATCTGTTCCAACCATATATACCGTGGTTCTTTACTTTGACAGGGTTCAAATATCTCAAATTCGCCCTTTTAGATCCTTTTTCAAACCTATTGTGCAGTCACATATTTTTTTTTCAGGATATTCTGGAGACATCATGGTGGATTCTTCAGACAAAATTGTGGGCGATTCTTTCAAAATGGAATCTCAGTGAGATTTCGAGTCATTGTTTACAGATTCGTCTTCGGTCCGCAGAAATGATTCATCGAAATAATGAGTCACCCCTATGGCTGAGATCATCAAATGCTCGGGAGTTGCTCATCCTTTTCGTTCTTCTTGTTGCTGGATATCTCGTGAATACACATCTTCTCTTTGTTTCCCGAGCCTCTAGTGAGTTACAGACGGATTTCAAAAAGATCAAATCTTTGCTGATTCCCTCATACATCATTGAGTTGCGACAACTTCTGGATAGGTATCCTACATCTGAGCAAAATTCTTTCTGGTTAACGAATCTCTTTCTAGTTGCTCTGGAACAATTCGTCTATTTTCTAGAAGCAATATGGGGTTCTGCTTTTAACATGCTATTGGGTGGCGGTCCCGCTTATGGGTTCAAATCCATAGGTTCTAAGAAGAAATTTTGGAATAGCAATCTCATCGGTATCATGGATTTCCTAAGGATCATACCAAATCCCTTCAATCGAATCACTTTTTCGAGAAATACGAGACATCTAAGTCGTCCAAGTAAAGAGATCTATTCATTGCTAAGAAAAAACGTGAACGTTGAGTGGATTGATGATCAAATAGAATCCTGGGTCGCGAACAGTGATTTGATTGAGGATGAAGAAAGAGAATTCTTGGTTCAGTTCTCCACCTTAACGACAGAAAAAAGGATGGATCAAATGCTATTGAGTCTGACTCATAGTGATGGTTTATCAAAGAATGACTCTAGTTATCAAATGGTTGAACAACTGGGATCAATTTACTTACGATACGTAGTTGACATTCATCAAAAGGATCTAATGAATTATGAGTTCAATAGATCCTGTTTAGCCGAAAGACGGATATTCCTTGCTCATTTTCAGACAATCACTTATTCACAAACCTCGTGTGGGGCTAATTTACGATCTCATGGAAAACCCTTTTCGCTCCGCTTAGCCCTATCCCCCTCTAGGGGTATTTTAGTGATAGGTTCGATAGGAACTGGACGATCCTATTTGGTCAAATCCCTCGCGACAAACTCCTCTGTTCCTTTCATTACGGTAGTTCCGAACAAGTTCCTGGATGACATGTTTTATCAGATCGATCCTTATGAGAGTGATAGTGACGTTGAGGATCTTTTTGATGATTCTAGTGATAGTGATGATAGTGACGCTATTGATATTGATGAGAGTGACGCTATTGATATTGATGAGAGTGACGATAGCGATAGCGATGATGACCTTGATATAGATGATATAGAGCTGCTAAATGAGCTAACTATGGATAGGGATAGACTCCTACTAGAGCCATTTAGTATCCTCCTTCCATTCGAAGTAGCAAAAGCAATGTCCCCTTGCATACTATGGATTCCAAACATTCATGATCTGTCTGTGCGTGCGTCGAATGCCTTATCCCTCGGTCTATTAGTGAATTCTCTCTCCAGGGATTGTGAAAGATGCTCCACTAGCAATATCCTTGTTATTGCTTCGACTCATATTCCCAAAAAAGTGGATCCCGTTCTAATAGCTCCGAATAAATTAAATACATGCCTTAAGCTACGAAGGCTTCTTATTCCACAACAACGAAAGCACTTTTTCACTCTTTCATATACTAGTGGATTTCACTTGGAAAAGAAACTGTCCCATCCTAATGGATTCAGGTCCATAACCATGGGTTCCAGTGTACAAGATCTTGTAGCACTTACCAATGAGGCCCTATCCATTAGTATTGCACAGAAGAAATCCATTATAGACACTCATACAATTCGCTCCGCTCTTCATAGACAAACTTGGAATTTGCGAGCGAAGGTAAGACCGGTTCAGGATCATGGGATCCTTTTCTATCAGATAGGAAGGGCTGTTGCACAAAATGTACTTCTAAGTAATGGCTCCATAGATCCTATATCTATCTATATGAAGAAGAGATTCCCTAAGGAAGGGGGTTCTTATTTGTACAACTGGTACTTCGAGCTTGCAACGAGCATGAAGAAATTAACGATACTTCTTTATCTTTTGAGTTGTTCTGCCGGATCGGTCGCTCAGGATCTTTGGTCTCTACCCGGACCCGATGAAAAAAATGGGATCACTTCTTATTTGGTTGAGACTGATTCTGCTCTAGTTCGTGGCCTATTAGAAGTATTCGAAGGAGAGGGCACTCTATCCTCTCGGACCGAAAAAGATGGCAGTCAGTTTGATAATGATCGAGTGACATTGCTTCTTCGGTCCGAAGGAAGGAATCCCTTAGATATGATGCAAAATGGATTTTGTTCTAGCGTTGATCAGAAATTTCTCTATGAAAACGACGAATCGGAGTTTGAATTGGAAGAAGGGGTTCCATTTAGAGAAGGAGACCTCGCCCCGGAACAGATAGAGGAGGATTTCTTCAATGACATAGTTTGGGCTCCTAGAATATGGTACCCCGATCGATTTGGTTGGATCGAAAGTCCCAATGAATTGGGATTTCCCTATTGGGCCAGGTCATTTTTGGGCACGCGGATCATTTCTCATCAAGAGAATGATTCGGAAGAGAATGATTCGGAGTTCTTGCAGAGTGGAACCATGCAGTACCAGACACGAGATCGATTTTCCAAAGACCAAGTCTTTTTTCAATTTCAAATAAGCCAATTTCTTTGGGACCCTGCGAATCCATTCTTTTTTGATGCGCCCGTGTTTTCACGTCGAGAATTCTTTGCAGATCAAGAGATGGCAAAGGGGCTTCTTACTTCCCTAACAAGTCCTCCTAAATCGCTGTCTCAAAGCTGGTTCAGCAAGAATACGCAAGAAAATAACTTCGAATTGTTGATTCATCGCCAGAGATGTCAGAGAACCAATAGTTCATTATCTAATGGGTCTTTCCGTTCTAATACTCTATCCGAGAGTTATCAGTATTTATCA